ACTTGACCCGATTTGAAATGCGGTCCTTTTTTGGCTATACATACATTTTCACAAAGAAACTGCCCAAGACTAACGATTGTAGATGTCTCTTCACAATAATTGTAATGGAGAAAATACCAATTCAAATGGAATGGATTCAAAATGATGTTACTGCATGAATAGGGATTATAAATTTGACCATTTTCATCCAGTAAATAATATTTAAGTATTTGAAAAATCTGTTTTAAATTGTCAAGTTGCAAATAGTTAGTTACCAAGATCTGATTATGGGTTATTAAATGGGAAAATAAATCAAAATTATAAATTGGAAAGCCTGTTCCTAACGGGCCCAAGGAATTACTAATTGGAATTAGGGGGTTCTTTTTGATTGATTCCTTTATCACATTGGGAGATTTTACATCGTTGAATGGGCCTATTCGAAAACAATTGGATGATGACAAAATTATCAAAGATTGAGATTCCTTATTTCGATTCAACAACGTATGGATAGTTCCTTGATTTGGATTAAGGGATTCTTGAATCCTTGCCTCGGAATAGGAATAAATGGAAGAAAACGGATTGACATTAGCGCGATCTGATCCCTTCTCAGAGATCAATCCTGAACCCGACAGATCGTTCCTTTTTCCGGTATAAGAAATAGGTGACTTCGCTAAGTCGATTCTTAGAAAATATCTAAGCAAACCATTTGTCCTTATTTCAACAAAGGAAGCACAGGCCTTTTCGATCTTTTTGTCTTGGTCCCAATTCAACACTAAAGAAGTCCGAACTAATTGAATACTTGTGTCCCAAATTTCAAGAATTGGGTCGTAATAAAGGATATAATTGACAACTCGAAGTTGTAGATTATCACTTTCCTGCAAGAGATCCGGCGGGAAAAGTCTTCCTAAATTTATACCATCCGTTTTTTTATATGGGACTACAGGTTGAACCAAAACAAAATACTTTTTTTCATACCTGGAAAGTTTCATTCGTTGGATATAAAGCCAATTTTTCAATTTTTTGTATTCTTTGGAATTTTGTTTTCCCCCTCCTGGTGGTATCAATCGGAATGCCTTATTTGTCTTTCCAGGAAAATGGATATCTCCAGAAAAGATTATCAGTTTGATTTTTTCTGCTTTTTTCTTCACTCGGACCAATCCGCCTACCCGACTTCTTCTATTTAAAGTGATTTGTGTATCTGCCCCAATAATACTATTGTGCCGTACCATTATGGAAGAAGATTCGGCCAAAATGTGGACTTCCACGGGAATAAAAAAAAATGGATTTACTTCCTTTTGGTATTTTGGCCAAAATACCTTGACTCCTCGATACTCAATCAAATCCTCTTCGTTGACGATTGAATTCAGTTCTCTAGTCTCATATTTAGTAAGTCCTGAGCTCTTTCTTATATATCGAGGATCATCGAAATAAGCAAGAATACTATTTCTACGGAGAATACCATTTCTGGGGATTTCCATTGAGATACCTGAAGAAGGTATTAGTTGGTTCTCGCCTTCTTGAATCGATTCGAGTGGAATGATGAATCTATTTCTTCGCCTCTTTGCCAATAAATCAGAATTGCCGTCGAGAATGGCCGGATATCTGAGATTATAACGACCCGTACATGTCATTCGATTAAGTTCTGAATAATCAGGAATCCTATCTCCTGTTTGATTTTTACCAGAAAAATACGAACTAAAAAATTTGTGTCTCACTTGATTATTAGTTACTGATACTGAGGGGTTAGCAATATATCTTGGCTTGACAGAAAGAGAATAAGCGTTCATTTGATCTTGATCCTTGTGGATCGAACAGGGGCCTAGACTGTATCTCCAGGGCTCCCCTAATAATATCCATAAATGACTTGTTTTTGGTAAGAGATGAATATTACCATATGTAAATTCAGGTGCATGGTACACATCAGTATTCCAGTGCATTTCGCCCTCTGAGTCAGAATAAATATGTTTTCGAACCTTCTCTTTCAAATTCAAAGTGGATGTTCTCGCACGAATCTCAGCAATCACTTGTTCTGATTCTACATATTGATCGTTTTGAACTAAAAGAAAACTTTTGGGCGGAATACACACATTGTGTATAATATCTTCACTCTCAATAGTTACATACAAGTCTCTAGAACATAGAAAAGCAGGATGTCCATGACGTGTACGTGTCGGATGAACCAAATCCTCGTTGAATTTTATTTTTCCATTAGAAGGGGCTCGCACATGTTCTGCAGTACCCCCTGTGAATACTCCGCCGGTATGAAAAGTTCTTAATGTTAATTGAGTGCCCGGTTCTCCAATAGATTGACCTGCAATAATACCTACGGCTTCTCCCAATTCGACCAGGTCGTCATGAGCTGGACTCCGGCCATAACATAATTGACAAATCCAAGATGTACTCCTACAAGTAAAGGGGGTTCGAATAGAGATTGGTTGTGCTCTAAAAGTTATGAATCTACTGACAAGTCCAACCCCAATATCTTGATTTCTAGTAGCAATACATCGCGAACCTATATATATATCATCTGCTAATACACGGCCAATTAATGTTTGGATAAAAATCCTGTCCGCCATCATTCCATTTCGAGGACTTACAGAAATACCTCGAACGGTGCCACAATCTGTTCGACGTACAACAATGTGTTGAACTACTTCAACAAGTCTGCGCGTGAGATATCCTGCATCTGAGGTTCGGATAGCGGTATCCACAACCCCTTTACGGGCTCCGTAGCAAGAAATAATGTATTCTGTTAAAGAGAGTCCTTCGCGTAAATTGCTTTGGATGGGTAAATCAATCATTTGCCCTTGGGGATCCGACATTAATCCTCTCATACCTACTAATTGATGTACCTGAGAAGCATTTCCTCTGGCTCCCGAAAAAGACATTATATGGACTGGATTAAAAGGATCGGTCATCCGAAAATTAGGATTCATTTCTTGTCGCAAATATTCACTTGTGGCATACCATATTTCGATCGATTGACGTAATTTTTCTACCGCGTGTACATTCCCATAATGATGGTGTTTTTCCAAAATAAAACTTTGTTGTTCAGCGTCTTGAACTAGCCATCTTTTAGAAGGTATTGTTAAAAGATCATCAATTCCTAATGAAATGGATGCGGCGGTAGCTTGTCGGAAACCCAGAGTCTTTACTTGATCCAGGATATGTGATGTATATCCTATTCCATAGTGATCAATAAATCGACTAATAAGTCGTTTCATGGCAGTTCCGTCTATCACTTTATTGTGAAAGACCTGAGTGGGCCGTTCTGCCATCAGTACCTCCATATTGCGCTGAGTAGAATTTGACAATGGGCTTGAGTCAGTGATTGGAAAACTTCCTTTTCTAGATCTTGATTCACGTAGAAATTCCGCAATTATGATCCTAGTTAACCCGGAGAGACTCGAATTCCCGTTGGTAGCATAGAATTACAACAGCCCTGCCAAAACCCCTGTATGGCTTCTTCTATTTCTCGATAAAGAGAAATATGACCAAGAGTGGTTCGAATATATATATAAAGAATTTCTTTTTTTATACTTCGTACTATTAGATAGTGTCCATAAATCTCATAATAGGTCCCCACAGATTCATAGTGAATTTCGATGGGAACTTCTCTTGCAGCAATAACGCGTTGATCTAGTCGCCACCGCAGCCACAAAGGACTACCTACATTGATTCGTTTTTGCCGATAAGCTCCAATTGCATCATAGGGATTACAAAAAAAGGGTTCTTTTTTTTTTGTATACTTATAGTTATTATCTTCATTTTGATAGTTTCTACGATTACATGGATTATACCTATTTACACAAATACCCCGACGATTTCCACTCGTTAAGACATAGAGTCCACTAAGCATATCTTGAGTTGGTGCCGAAATGGGATCCCCAATAGTTGGAGACAAAAGATTCATATGAGAAAACATAAGTAAACGTGCCTCTGCTTGAGCCTCCAAAGATAAAGGCACATGAACAGCCATTTGATCCCCGTCAAAGTCTGCATTGAAGCCCTTACAAACTAATGGATGTAAACAAATAGCGCGTCCTTCCACTAAAACGGGGAGGAATGCCTGTATGCCTAATCTATGCAGAGTAGGCGCTCTATTCAGCAATACAGGATGGTCATCCAGAATTTCCTGAAGTATTTCCCATACAATCGGTTTTTTTTTCCGAATTTGACTCTTAGCAACTCCTATGTTCGAAGCAAGATGTTTTCTAATTAGGTCACGAATTACAAATGCCTGGAAAAGTTCTATTGCTATTTCGCGAGGCAATCCACATCGATGTAATGAAAGTGAAGGGCCCACGACAATCACGGACCGCCCTGAATAATCGACCCGTTTACCAAGCAGAGTCTCGCGAACTCTTCCTTCTTTGCCTTCAATTACATCTGAAAGCGACTTGTAAACTCTATTATGATCATCCCTCATTGGTTGTCCGCAGATTCCATTATCAAGAAGTGCATCCACGGCTTCTTGTAGCAATTTTTCCTGAGATATTATTAATTCTTCTGGCGTAGCTATACTTGTTGTTAATAGATCTGTAAGAGTATTATTCCGATAGATAATTCTTCTATAGATTTCATTAATATCCGAGGTCACTAGTTTATCCTCATCTATATGATAGATTGGTCTCAACTCAGGAGGAAGAACTGGTAATAGACACAAAACCATCCATTTTGGTTCTATATTTGTTCGAATAAAATGCTTAGCCAATTCCATGCGTCTAAGCAAAAAATCTTTTCTTCTTCCAACTTTTCGATCTTCCCATTCATTCCCTGTGGGTTCCTCTTCCTCCAATTCTTTCCATTCTACCAATGAATAGTCTATAATAATTCGTAAATCTAGATTGGCTAATTGTTGTCTGATAGAACCTCCCCCGGTAGACATCTCTCGATTTCGAAATGTATCGAAGCTCCGGGTAGTAAAAAAAATTGGGATTCTGTATTTCCAGGGTTGGATTTCATATTCCAATAAACCCCGTAATCGTAAAAAAGTAGGTTTTTTATCTATGGGCCTAGCA